TTTAGTGGGGTCGTACAAAGGATATGTTATTAGTTTAGATCTAATCAATTTAATGAATTATTCCTTACTGAATTACTCTTAAAAGTTCCTATCAAACTAGTGCTAGTTGATGAGAGTTACTTCGGAAACAGAATCAAATTCATTTGGGATATTCTCTCAATTCCAAGAAACTGAAACCGGATCAAGTATGACAAAACATATATGGATAGAACCTATAACGGGATCTCGAAAAACAAGTAATTTCTGCTGGACTGTTATCCTTTTTTTAGGTTCATTAGGATTCTTGTTGGTTGGAACTTCCAGTTATCTTGGTAGAACTTGGATATCTTTAGAAATTGTTTTTTTTCCACAAGGGATTGTGATGTCTTTCTATGGGATCGCGGGTCTTTTTATTAGCTCCTATTTATGGTGCATAATTTCTTGGAATGTAGGTAGTGGTTATGATCGATTCGATCGAAAAGAAGGACTCGTGTATATTTTTCGTTGGGGATTTCCCGGAAAAAATCGGCGTATCTTTCTCCGATTCTTTATAAAAGATATTCAGTCCATCCGAATAGAAGTTAAAGAGGGTCTTTATGCTCGTCGCGTCCTTTATGTGGATATCCGAGGACAGGGAGCCCTTCCATTGACTCGTCCTGATGAGAATTTGACTGCGTGGGAAATTGAACAAAAAGCTGCGAAATTGGCCTATTTCTTGCGTGTACCCATTGAAGTCTTTTGAGAACTGTGAGAAAATTTCTCGGCAGGAGGGGAAAAAATCACGAATCCTCTGTTTCTATCACGAATTTCTATAACATAACTAAACTGCGGTTTATTCCGAACAGGGATTCGAGCTAAAGTAGGCGTATAAGGGATAAGTAGAAAACAAAACGCTTTTTGTTTTGGGGTCTTTTATAGGTAGGTAAATCTACAGAATTCAATAATAACAAGAAGTAACAAATTGAAATAATAGATTTCTCGCAGACTCAACCATTTAGAAAAAAACTTTCCCAGTTTCTATTTTCTATTTTAAGTCCAATATCTATAAATCAAAATAGAAAAATCCAGACTTGGTAAAATTGAAACTTTAGGTTCAGATAGATCGTATGTAATTTTTTTTTTTCAATCGACACGCCTTAATTTATCTGTTTTTGTGCTCCTTACTGTCCAAACAATTGGATCCCTTATAACGAGTAAGGAGAACTAGCCAATTCCTGCTTTGGTTTGCTGCTCATTTTTGATCATCACAAGATTCTTCAGAAACTTCCCTGAATTATTCGCTCCCTGACTCCTAAGAGTCAGTGAAATTTTTCGAAAGATTAGAGGGCCTCGAGTCGACAACTGAGAGGGTTCATTAACAATTCATAGATGAAAAAATGGCAAAAAAGAAAGCATTCACTCCTCTTTTATATCTTGTATCTATAGTCTTTTTGCCCCGGTCTCTTTCTCTCTTATTTAATAAAAGTCTAGAATCTTGGGTTACTAATTGGTGGAATACGGCGCAATCCGAAACTTTTTTGAACGAGATTGAAGAAAAGAGTATTCTCAAAAAATTTATAGAATTAGACGAACTTCTCCTCTTGGACGAAATGATCAAGGAATACACGGAAACACCTCTCCAAAACCTTCGTATAGGAATCCAGAACGAAACAATCCAATTAATCAAGATGCACAACGAGGATCGTATTCATACGATTTTGTACTTATCGACAAATTTAATCTCTTTCCTTATTCTAAGTGGTTATTCTATTTTGGGTAATAAAGAACTTGGGATTCTTAACTCGTGGACTCAGGACTTCCTATATAACTTAAGTGACACAACAAAAGCGCTTTCTATTCTTTTATTAGCAGATTTATGTCTCGGATTTCATTCGACCCGTGGTTGGGAACTACTAATTAGCTCTGTCTACAAAGATTTTGGGTTTGTTCATAATGATCAAATTATATCTTGTCTTGTTTGTATTCTTCCAGTCATTCTCGATAGCATTTTTAAATATTGGGTTTTCTATTCTTTAAATCGTCTATCTCCGTCACTTGTAGTGATTTATCATTCAATAAGTGAAAAATGATCTATGAATATGAAATTCATTGAATTCGAATGTTTTTTACTTTGTAGTTATACAGAAGGAAAGCATTGCAAATCGTCCTTACTTTTTCCATTTCGATGAACCCGGGGGATTGATCCTATAGATTATTCCCATAACAATATTCCAGTCAATAGCAGAATCGTGGATAGGAAACTCGATTAGTAACCTACTCAATTTATTGTAGAAATTTTCCGTATCAATGATTGGACTATGCAAACTAGAAATACTTTTTCTTGGCTAAAGGAACGGATTACTCGATCCATTTCCGTATCGCTCATGCTATATATGCTAACTCGGACATCTATTTCAAGTGCCTATCCCATTTTTGCCCAGCAGGGTTATGAAAATCCGCGCGAAGCGACCGGGCGTATTGTATGCGCCAATTGTCATTTGGCTAATAAGCCTGTGGATATTGAGGTTCCACAAGCGGTACT